TGTCGGCTCGTTGGTAAGGAAAGAGCTTCAAGCCCGATTTCTGGTGGCGCACCCTCACACAAGCACCACTCGAGGAAGGGGGACGGGAAAGCTACAGGCCCAAAACCTTCGACCTTCTTTGGGGTGCCGGAGCACCTCATCTTGTCATTTCGTCGTTGCTCATTCCCGTTAGGCCGAAGTGTTTGGCGTTTCCTTCTCCGCGCCCGCTCACGCTTCGCTGACCTATCGCGTGGTAAAGAGAAGAGAGTACGAAAGAATAGTAAACAGAGCACACCGCAGAACGATTCTAAATATGATAAGTCGCCCTTGTATGCGAGAAGAAGGAAATGAAGAACGGGAACGAAACGAAATAAGGCGTTTCTAGCTCTAGTTTCGGATGAGCTTCTCTCAATTATGTCTGGTAATAGAATAGGGCGGCTTGCTCTGACCAAGACTCCACTTTTTTCTCCGTCCATGGAGCGTATGAATTTCCTGGAATGTATATAGACCAAAAGAGGGAATGCAGGGATAGGAATAGGAATTATAGTACCATTGGAAGAAGGGGCGCCTGTGGGAACATCTCTACTGACAAACCATTTCAATAGTACGGGTGCTGCCGTGCCACAAGGCACGACCATGGAAATAATGAAAAGAAAAGTTATGTAGTTGGACCATCGGCTATATTCGAAAAGTTTTGCTTCTCTAGAGAAGATGAGACGCAAAATGAAAGTGTTCGCAACGCATACCGAAAGGGTACCAATGAAGCCGACCATTAATGACTAGTTTGAACACAGGAGCGGTCTGATCAAATAAGGATCAGACCGCTCTTAGAAACATGAAACAAAAGCAAACTCTCATAGTTCGGAGCCCAGCTCCAACTATTTCTTAGAAAGTGAGGTGAGGTATTTCGGTTAGGGGGTCGCCTTTTTTTGGTATTGGATCCGCTCTTCTGTTAGCATGAACATGAATTTGAAGTTGACTTATTCGCTCGGCCAATCGTCGGAATGTGTACGAGACGCCATAAGGGCACAATATCTCAATAGCACCTTTGTCTAAAGCTTCGAATGAGACTTCATATCCGAAACGCAAATAAACGTATTCCTGAGCTTAATGCGCGAAAAACAAGGAGGAATTCTATTAATAAATTCTAGAGCAATAGGATCTTAGTTTAGCGCCCTAATCGGCGCAACAGTAAATCCCGCTCCGACTGGAGCACCCGGGCCCGTTCCCCCAATGAAAGATACTCCTGATACCGGGAGTAGCTTCGAAATTCAGCGTCTTGTCGGGCGGTATGCTGTTCCCACAGATCCGTATACTCAGCTGAGTTTAACAGATCCGTGTAGAACTGAGCATGGTGCCCGTCGGTGGAGAGAGATAGAAGAATGGCAGAGAGCGCCGGTTGGTTGAAGGTTACGTTCATTCGCTCGAGTACTAACTCAACCGCAAGATCGAATTGGCACTCGGGAATGAAGAAGCCGAGAGGGACGGAGCTCCACACACAGGTTTTAGCAGCGATCAACAGAGATAAATAATTTACTTATAGAAATAGAAGAAGAGTCAGATCGAAACTTGACAATCGCTAGCACGGAAAGCAATTTAAGGTCTTAAGGGCACTTTCAGAGTAGCAGCTGGGGAAAGGGCAAGACAAAGGCCAAATAATAAGAACTTGAGCCATATATGATCAGCTTTGGTAAACTAGCAGGAGTTTACTTCATTAGGCTTCATAAAGATCAGGACTTTCCTGTTTCAGTAAGAAATAGGAAGAGCAGCAAAGAGGACTTTCGAGGCGGATTCATCAGTCGGGCTATCTGAGACAGTTTAAGGAGAATTGTTTGTGTCTTTAGAGACCAAATTTGAACTCAGTTTTGCATTAATCGGAAATCAAGGCTTTCAGTCGTTCTTTCAACTATAGACTTTAAAAAAGCTTTCCCAGTTCGCGCAGTGTCAGGGTAACTACGAGCTGGATTCGTCATGAAACTAACTTCTTCTCAGAGAAATGATGTGTGCTAACCTTCCATTCCAACCATCGGCCTATCTGCTTCCACTTCCAGAGCTTATGCTTTATTCTGTTTGTGAGTCTATTTTCTTTCCTTTGGTTTATGATCTCTGTCTCTCTTAACCATACTTCCTCTCCATTACCTTCTAAGAAAGCGGTTAGCCAATCCCTTTCATTGGGTGAAGAATTTAAGGAACGGATGCAGATCCCTAGTGAAGCGGTAACTCTATGCTGAACACCAACTCATACCGAATATTCTCAGTCCCTGCCCTCCGATTACACTACGTCTATCCCTGAACTGTCCCTATAGATCTTGAAACCCGAAATAATCTAAGGCCTCCCACAGCAGCTATTTGCCTAGACGATCTCAAAAGTTTCCCTTCTTTTTTAACACCGGTTACGTCCTTCTTGTCGCGGTTAGGAATTCAATAGCAGTTGATTAATTGGCAACCGAAGAAAAGAATAAGGAAGCTAAACATGGGTCTTTATTTGCTTTTTAGTGTGGGTGGGGAGTTCGTCAATTTC